CAGGACTAGGCCCGTATCCAGAACGAATAGAAGGAGGATAATTGCCATTTTTATGCTAACAGGCTGCTCAACTTTTGGAATGAGAACCAAAAGAGACCGATTAATCTCCGCGTACTGTCTCGGATCACTCATGGGAACGGGAGTGGGTGGTCCCTAGGAACGGCGGAAAGGAAGTACTGGTTCAACCAGATACGAGTGACGGAACCGGGGTTGATCAAAAACATGCGCCGAGTGCCAGGAATGACTATAAGCCGATTCGTTGTGGAACTAATGCTTGCATCGGTTTCTTTATCTTGTAGTCGACATTGAAAGATTCCTGTTCTAGGATTGGGCGGTGTCCGTCCACTAATGTAAAGATTGGGCGTGGGAGAGGTTTGACGAAAGAAACTTTCCGGGCGATCATCTTCTGAGCTCTGATCGTAGACCAACCTCATCCGGCGGACAGATTCCTGTTCTGCTGATCCTTCTTCTTCCGGACCTGAATAAGACAGAATGAATCTTTATCTGGGAAGGTGAGAGCTATCTCGAAATCTAATAAATTACCTCCTGGCCCCTGTTAGAAGGTTATCCGCCTTGCTCCAATGCATGTCGAAGGTTTAGCTGGGGAGCACTACGGTATGCTGCATCTATCTCTCTTCGTGGGACTAAGTAGAAGGTTTCGGGTAGAAGGCTTTCCCGTTTATTCTAGGTGGTCCATCCTAACATTTAACCAACGAGGAGAACACTCCACGAATGAAGAGGATAATCTCCTATCCTTTTTTTCGAGTAGTTTTGGCTATCGATCTAGTAATATAGTCAAAGTAATCAAGGTCCGAAACTCAAATAGCAAATCAAATCTTTCGATATAAGGGTCTTAGAGCCTCCCCTATAGATAATCCAATCTAACCCCTTCTGGAAAGCCAGACCATAATATCGAGCTAGCAGCTTAAGAAGCAAAGGGACAGTGGGGTGGTGAAAGTGACAACAGATGCTGCAGCCGCTTCAGAACTGATGCTAAATGACGGACAAAGCTACTCCGCTACGGCATAGGAGAAGAGGCCTACGCACGTTGAAGTAGGTGTCTAGGTGGAAAAGCAGAATCAAAAATAGCCAGTTGTTAGAGTAAGATGAATTCATTACCTTATGGTGCTTACAGAGCATCAAGAAGAAAGTAGCTTAAGACTATTCCCCTTATAGGTTATAGGCACGCTTACTGCTATGATATTTTAGGGCTTCGGTACGGTAGAGTCTTCCCTATAGCTTTCCTTAGATGCGGGCTGGAAGGTCAGCTAGTTAATCAATTGTGCCAATCCTTCTTCTCTCTTTGACGACCGATAAAGAAGAAAAGCAAATACCTATTGTGGGATGTAGTACTCAATCTGATATCAGTACTTTCCGGGGGTGCAAAAGCAGATTCTCAAAATGCCATTCCCCTACCTCTTTTAACTGCTGCTGCTATCAGAGGTTTCTGGTACGGAAGCGGATTAGCTGATATGTCTTGTTCCAGTGCAAGCGCTTGTGAGTTCCCTAGGTTACCAATGGGTGAGTGGAGGAACCCCTGGGAAAGCATCTTGATCAGATCTAGACGAATTAGCCAGATAGGCAGACACCCAATGGAAAGATGAGTGCTGTTCAATTATTTGCGAACAGTGGAATTTTGACACAATCTAATAAACAAGAGTGACATCACGCTCTGTAGGATTTGAACCTACGACATTGGGTTTTGGAGACCCACGTTCTACCGAACTGAACTAAGAGCGCTTTTCTTGTTTTTTCTAAAAAACCTAAAAGGCTAGAAAGAGGACATTCTTTTTTTTTTTTTTTATAACCCCAATAAATTTTCCACGCCTATACTATTATATATAATATGAGAAATTGAAAGATTATCTATGTCCAATTTGAATCGATCTCAAATTGATCCCTCCTTACTGCTCAGAGGAGAAAGAATAGGTAGGGATGACAGGAGAAGTCTCAGATGATCCTAGTAATTAGGTAGGGATGACAGGATTTGAACCCGTGACATTTTGTACCCAAAACAAACGCGCTACCAAGCTGCGCTACATCCCTTTCAATTGGTTTACAGTGTCATTGTAGACAATTCCTATCTTGTTTTCCACATCCTTTTTATTGGAACGCCTCCATCGATATCAAATTTCTCTTGCCATTTTTTCTTTTTGCTTTTGATTTATATACTCATCATAATCCCGCCCCTCCTACAAACGCTAACTTAACTTATGAGAAAAAAGGCTGATAAATAATCAGCCCTTTGAATTGAATAAGCGAGGCTTTCCCGATAGAAATGCTTGCATGCGAGAGAGATCCCAATTCCGTCTATCCGAAAAAAAAAACAAGCCCTGCCGCCAGCTTCCACCCCGACAAAAAAAACATGAGCGCCTAGCGCGAAAGGTTGCTTTACTAAATAATATAAGGCGCGTTAGCGCTTTAGTTTTCAATAAGGTATTTAGTCACTCAGCCTTTAGGCACTTTAGTGACTCGAGAACTTGTTTCGAGGCACCCTAGTGACTCGACTGAAAAGGAGAGGTTGTGAAACAAACTCGACTAAAAGGAGAGGTATTGATTACTCGAAGCGTAGCGAGAGGTTTCAATAACTCGAGTGAAACGAGAGGAGAGGGGGGGGAGAAAGACAAAAAGATTGCAGTCAGTTTGATAATGATCGAGTGACATTGCTTTTTCGCTCCGAACCAAGGGATCCCTTATATATGATGCAAGATGGATCTTGTTCTATCGTTGATCAGAGATTTCTCTATGAAAAATACGAATCGGAGTTTGAAGAAGGGGAAGGAGAAGGAGTCCTCGACCCGGAACAGATAGAGGAGGATTTATTCAATCACATAGTTTGGGCTCCTAGAATATGGCGCCCTCGGGGCTTTCTATTTGATTGTATCGAAAGGCCTAATGAATTGGGATTTCCCTATTTGGCCGGGTCATTTCGGGGCAAGCGGATCATTTATGATGAAAAGTATGAGCTTCAAGAGAATGATTCGGAGTTCTTGCAGAGCGGAACCATGCAGTACCAGAGACGAGGTAGGTCTTCCAAAGAACAAGGCTTTTTTAGAATAAGCCAATTCATTTGGGACCCCGCAGATCCACTCTTTTTCCTATTCAAAGATCAGCCCTTTGTCTCTGTGTTTTCACATCGAGAATTCTTTGCAGATGAAGAGATGTCAAAGGGGCTTCTTACTTCTCAAACAGATCCTCCTACATCTATATATAAACGCTGGACATCTATATATAAACGCTGGTTTATCAAGAATACGCAAGAAAAGCACTTCGAATTGTTGATTCAGCGCCAGGGATGGCTTAGAACCAATAGTTCATTATCTAATGGATTTTTCCGTTCTAATACTCTATCCGAGAGTTATCAGTATTTATCAAATCTGTTCCTATCTAACGGAACGCTATTGGATCGAATGACAAAGACATTGTTGAAAAAAAGATGGCTTTTTCCGGATGAAATGAAAATAGGATTCATGTAATGTAACAGGAGAAAGGTTTCCCATTACTTAGCCGGAAAGATATGTGGCCATGAAATAGGGATTAAGTGGAACGGAATTGACTGGGTGGTAGAGTTGTAGAAACACCTGTTTCTTCCACTTAGCTCCATGGAACAATATGCTACTACGGAAACTTGGAAGAATTGAAATCTTAGATCAAAACACTATGTATGGATGGTACGAACTGCCTAAACAAGAATTCTTGAACAGCGAACAACCAGAGCTATTACTCACTACATCAAAAAAATTTCCATTAATGAAGGATGGAAATCCATTGGAAAATACAAAATACGCATGTCGGATGAAATTGTTGTTGCTATCTGTTCCAATAACGAATCAACTGAATAACTAAATAAAATAGATAGACCTTTCTCTTCGTCTCAGGTCGATAGATCTTCTCAATTGGAAGATCCCCTATATGGATAATACACATTCCAGTTGACCGAGCCTAATTCTAATTGTTTTGTTCCAAAGTAAAGATATCCACGGAGTGGTTCGCCCTATTCAGATATTCACGACCAAGAAGTACTGGATTCTGTTTAGGATAGGTCCTGAAAGGAGAAGGAAGGCTGGAATGCCGCCAGGCGTCTATTATTGAATTCACCCGACCCGATAGTACCAATTTTGGTAACGTCCATCCAGTGCCAAAGTCACTGAATGGGTAAGTCACCAATCCCTAAAACGGACTATGTACTTTATCTGCTGGGTTACGGGGGCATTTTACCAGAGGTTTAGATTGTATCAATCTACCCTTGTGTGAGTCCTGTTGAATCATATACTGCGGGGCGCAGGGCGGACGATTTCAAAGCGGACTCCCCCTCCCCGTTCATTAGATAGAGAAGATCGCCAAGATTTCGCGATCCGCTGCCGAACTTATTCCATTTCAATATTATGCCTTGAAGAGGACTCGAACCTCCACGCTTTTTAGCACGAGATTTTGAGTCTCGCGTGTCTACCATTTCACCACCAAGGCATCTTGAAAGTGAATCGTATTCCATAAATATGATATCTATCTAGTACGGTGTATTGAATATAAATGTGGTATGGCAGCAGTAGCAAAGGGGCACATTAATTAGTAAGGCAAGCTGTAAGAATAGCACTCGGAAATCTCTCTAAAACCAAAGCCCGGGAGACAATAGACTGAGTGACTGTGGTCAAGTAGCTGTTAGTAAGAAGCTCCGGTTCACAAAAGGAAAGAGTCACTGACCGAGTGCAGTGGTAATACCGACAGAGAGAGCTCCCAACGGAAAGAGGTCCCTAATAGGAGAGAAAAAAATTCCAAAGGTATGAAATGACTCGATAAGAGGTCCTTTGGAAGAATGCGGAAGCACCACCAATGGCCAGGCACAAGGCTACGTCTGGCGGCACTCTTGCAAGTAGGGAGTCCTATGCCTTTTTATATAAACAGATAAAAGCTCGAGAAGATCTTTCCTCATGTGGATTCAAAAAGCAAGGATCTGTCCAATGGATTTGCCTTGAAAACAAAGTCGTATTTGAGTTGGGAAGTTATAGGAAAAAGGTTTGCCTACGGAGAAGACTTAATCAATTCACTTCGTGGATAAACTTCATGGTGTTATTCTTTTGAAATTTCCGGTGGGAAAGACCAGGGGAAGCATTGACACTATGGAAAGAATCTATCTCTGGCAAGGGCAAAAGCGATAGGCCAGATTAACGAGGAAAGGGGGACTGGTTCAACCTCAGGAATGAGAGCAAGCAAGTCCAGATTTGTTGTGCAAGTCACTGTCTTTATCCGATCCGATAAGATAGATCTGATGCATATATAGTAAAGAAAAGCTCTTCCGCAAGCCATTTGGGGAAATTCCCTAACTTTGAACGAAAGAATAGTAAGCTTCTTTCCTTGCTACTTGAAAGAATGCCTTGGCACACTCATACTAGAAGTCAAAGAAAGAACTCGGGTCTAAGCTCTCAACTTCAAGGAAGGCGTTCCTCGAGAGCAGAAATGTCATCTACCTTTCCAACGGAATCTTTGACCGACTAACGTGAGTTCTAGGAAAAGAGAGAGACTTTAAGCTAAAGAAACCACTTTTTTTTTACCTAGACATTCTTCTAAGAGTTCAGGGCTAATAGGCCCAGTCTGATAGTTATTGGCTGAGAACATAGAGCGGGGAAAGTTCTGACTTTGTGGTTCCCTAAGAGCAGTTACCTCCTGTCCCGGAAAAGCCTAACCTGTCTAGCCGGAAAATGCCTCCTTTTTATTACCTCCAATAGATAAGTTCTAACACTGCAAGGTGTTATTCTGGGAGTGTTGCATGCCCAATAGAAATCTTTCTTAGACTTTACCCCTTACAGAGAGAATAATACAAACTTGAATACCCGAAACTCCAACGGAAGAACTCCGGCAAAGACTTCCACTATGAGCTCGATTGTTCCGCTTAGGGCCCGTAGGAATCTGAAGCCTTAGACTTCTTACACCGGGACAAATGAAACTACTATATCCGGAAAACTTCTACTCTGTCACTGTTTCCCGCGGCTTTTTTTCAATGGAATTACAGCGAAGTCGAGTATGGACAGAGAGGGTAGCTCCTTTTCGTCGAAAGCTTTGAAGCAGTAGCCACTCTCTGCGCATGTTCAATAAGATAGCAGCTCGATCGAAAGATATATCTCCGATCACTTTTTTTAAGCGAGCACCCTGCACACTGGATCGTAGGCAGCTGTGGCCGACCTGTAGGTCTTTTGTTCGGATTCTGATGTTAGAGACTCAAGGGGTTCCTCCAGCTTCGCTGAAGAAGCTAGGTTCCTCCTGTGACAGGCTTATTTCTCTTATGGTAGGGCAGTAGCAAGAAGCCTCCATAGGGGGTGCGACTCCTATGACTACTCAATCGATTAGCATAAACTAAAGGAAGAGGTGGGATTTCAAGGGTTAGCCGAGGAATTCAGTGAAGTTTCCCAATCTACAATCCTAGCCTCCCTAGCAGGTAACCATTCTCTACTCACTTCTTGAGGCACTTGGTATAAAAACCCCTCTCCTTTCAGTCGAGTGACTTCGCCCCACTCGGGGAAGGAATCGAAAGATAGTGAATGACAAAACAAGTGAGGGTAGTGAGACTTCAAATCTTCGAGTAGAATCGGTTTGTTTGCAAATCCCCAAGCTGTGGCACTGATGACTTTGTTACCTTTTCCCGATTCTTTGAATATTGATTATGCCTTTTTCCTTTCCATCTCCCTTTCCTTTCCAAAAATGATTGATTTGCAATTGGGTAGTAAAAGTGACTTGTTTCCAAAGATAGGGAGGGATAGGGGTCGCAAGGAATAAGTCGTTTTCTCAGGATCAGGTCCCTTCCCCCTTTATTTTCAGAAGTGTAGTACCTGTCTAATGCGGTAACTGATCTCATATCTCACATCTCGATCTCTCTCAATGGAAGCTATCTTGCTCAGTTTAGGGCGTAGGTAGGGGGATGCACTCATTGCTGCTCTCCGACCTTAACTTAAAAGAGAAGGTAGCTCAAGCAGAATCCGAATCGGCTAGCTCTCATTTATTATATGGTGGAAAACAGCCTGTAAGGAGGAACGGAGTTGGCTTCTCCCGTTGGTCAAGCAGGCTTCGCTCCTTGTGATTCATCTCGCGTCCTATGTACACACGTACTTGTCTCGTTTCGAGTGCTAGGACCAAAGAAATCCGAAGAATTCTACCAATAAGATCTTAACCAGCCATTGAGTAGTAGCTTTTGTTTATTCAACGGATCGACCAGAGAGGCCATTCTGCAACCTGAAAAGCCTTATTTGATTCTTTCTACCTATTCTATGCGTGCGTCTTGATAATCTTTTAGAAGAGCTTCCATGCCCCATCTTAGGTCCCAATTCAACTGCACCCGCTATAGCATTTCAAATAAGTGGTTATTGAGTTCACGGAACACAAACAGAATCTTGAATTTCGTATAGAAAGAAAAGATTCACTTCTATTCTCGGAGCTGAGGTATATGAAGAATGGCTTTTTTTTTTTTTTGTCCCTTTCGTCTAGTGGTTCGGACATCGTCTTTTCATGTCGAAGACACGGGTTCGATTCCCGTAGGGGATATCTACTCATTCTCGGCCGCTTTCAGTTAGTGTTCATTGATCGGGTGGATCTATATGCTTCGGGGAGTGAGACGAGGTGTAGCGCAGTCTGGTCAGCGCATCTGTTTTGGGTACAGAGGGCCATAGGTTCGAATCCTGTCACCTTGATGTCTTTTTTTTCGCTATGCCGCTCCGCCCGCCACAGCATATATATAAAAAAGAGGGAAAAAAGAACAACCATTTGACTTTGGCACATGAGGTGGCGGGTTTGGCTAGGTAACATAATGGCAATGTATCGGACTGCAAATCCTGGAATGACGGTTCGACCCCGTCCTTGGCCTCTCCTTTCAGTCGAGTTGCTAAAGCACCTCTCGCAACAAGTGCTCGAGTCACTCCGAGGAACGCCTTTTCAGTCGAGTTGCTAAAGCACCTCTCGCAACAAGTGCTCGAGTCACTCCGTGCCTCTCCTTTGCTGTTCGAGTAAACAAGAAATGCTCGAGTTACTAAATACCCCTAAGGGGCCCCTCTCTGATAAGGAAAGAAACGAAAAAATCTCAAAATTATGAAAAATCTTCGACTATTGTTACTCCTGCTCGGTAGTTCCGTAGCAGGTTTTTTCGGACGTTTTCTAGGATCAGAAGGAAGCGCTATTCTGACCACTACGTGCGTTTCATTCTTCGCACTGGTGGGCTTCCTATTTTTATTTCGAATTTATTACTTTCGTTTGAAAGGACCACTGAGGGGGATTCTCAATCTCTTCTTGGTCTTTTCCGCTGGGTTGGTAATATCTTTGATACGGATCAAAGTCATCCACCTACTGGGTGGTCAGGCTTTGCCCCTGTTGGAGCCCATTATATGGGCTGCTTTTTCGGGTTCGTCTGGGGAGGTAGTAAATCACCAAACCGAGGCCTCTTCTCAGTGGTTCACATATACTTCTGACATGCTGGAAGATTCGGCCAGTTCCGGGCGTAGCTCGTCGGTCAATCAACCGATTCAGAGGGAACAGGCTGGGCCATCCAATGCCTTTCCCGCCCCCCAACCCACCGCTGCCCCAGCAGCTCAACAGCAGAATCACCTAGATCAACCAGCTGGGGAAAGGGAGGCTAGGGCGCAAGAGCACGCCCGCATCTCTGCGGAGATCGAAAGGATTATGGCCGCCTGCGAGAATGAGGAGGCCACCATGATACGCAAAGCCCACAACCTCTTGCATCAACTTGGCATAACTCTCGAGGATGCAGAGGATGTCAAGCGTGCTCTCCAGTTGGCTCTCCATGACGACTGGGAGCACGATATCGATGACCGTAAGAGGCATTTCACCGTGCTCAGGCGCAACTTCGGAACAGCTCGCTGTGAAAGATGGAACTCTTTTATTGAGGAGCTTCGGGGTTTGGGTAACCATCAGGTAAATGCCCGGCATTATCTAGACTGACATACCACGGTGGGGTCTTCGACTGGGGTGAAGTCGTAACAAGGTAGCCGTAGGGGAACCTGCGGCTGGATTGAATCCTTCTATAGATAGAAAAGTTCTTAAGCAAAGACTGGAGAGGCCCCCGGTATGTAGTAAGTAGGTCTCCAATACTGGGAGACTGAGGAGAATGGGAGTTTGTGGGTTGAGGGTGGCATGCTCCCCAGGGCCTTTTTTTGGTAGGTAGGGTTCTTCAATATGTGATCTAGCAGTGTAAACCTGAAATTTGTCAGAGTTGGCTTCGATTGAGATTAGAAAGCGTAACGAGACTAAAAGAGTAACCTCGTCAATGCAGCGCACTGCGTTTCGAAAGATCCGAGGGCCCATAAGCCGGGTGTCAGGTACAATTTTCAATCTAACGTACGACTCCGCTTGCCCTCTCCATTCCTTCGTTTTAGAGCGCAACTCTAGTTTCAGCTGATTGCAGAACCATAAACCTCGCTCGCTCTATCGAGACCAAGCCCAGCCTGTCTTTTTTTTCAATACTGTTTTCTTGCATAACATAGGGGTTCCCGTAACGCTTAAGATAGGAATTGGGCCTCGACAGAAAGATCCCATCCGCCTTTGGGTGTGACTTCTTGTAGTCTGTCCATTATTTCGAGGATTCTTCTTCTACCTTAAGGAGCGAAAGGGCACTCTCCTCCTTTCGTGTTCCTTGTTCTTGTCAAAGCTTTCTGTGGTGATTAGGCGAAGGAACTAAGTAGCCGATAGAGGAGAAGGATCTTCGAGATCTGCCCAAAACTTCATTGCTGACTCAGCACACTCCTTTCCGTCGTTCTCTTTCTCACTCCTTTTTAGCAAAGCATCAATTAGCAAAGCAAAGAAAGCTGACGGTCCCTCGGCTACCCGTTACAGGTTCTGAACCCTTCTCTCCCTTGCTTTTGCCCTGTAACGAAGGAATCGACAACTCGCCAAGGCTCCTCTCTGCTCTGCCTCTTTCGCCCTGCAGTACCGATCTTTCTCCTGGGTCACTTCAGTCTGATGCACTTTTCTTTCGTTCTTTATGCCGGCTTTCCCCGTCTGTCTTCTGACCGGAGGATCTTTCATCTTTATGTAAGCACTTCTTTTACGCTGCTTTGCCTTGCTTCTCTCTAGAGAATGAGTATGGGACCGGTAGTCCGGTTCGTTGTCGGCTGACCACCGGGAATACCAATACTAGAAAGAGAGAGCACAGCACGGTTATTAATTGTGTTTGGATACCAGCTAGGCTTGACAGACCTGTGTGCGGACGACCAGCGACCTTTGTTTCAGCATCATCCTACCAATTCATCTTCCTATCTTCCTTCCTCTGAACTCGATCGACGAAGTGAGAGAAGGCGAGATCTACCTACCCTAGCCTTGAGGATACAGAGCACATTCCCTTTCTTCCGAAGAGTTCTCATCGTTAGGTGAGAGGTGAAAGTCGGGTATTCATTTAGTTGACTAAAGGCTCTCTTCTGTATTGTATGAATCAGGTGGTGTCTATGATCGATCTCCTTATGCTTTCCTCGTCGAGACAAAGCCTCCTTCTTCTATTGCCTTGGCTGATCGATCCGTATCGGGCTTATCTGATGGAAGACCAGAACATCCACCTACTTACGGTCCGCCCCTCACTTATCTCTTCCTTAGATTAACCGAATCCGCTAATGTGTCCAATGGAAGGGAGGCTACAGGTGTAGCTTCAAGGTGTAGGGTAGAAGTCAGGCTATACACTAGGATGGCAGTCCCAACTGAGATGAGTACTTTGCTGGAATGGCAGCCCCAACTGCCTAGCTCAAGGAACAGCACGACCTCTATACCCCCGGAGGAGACTCCGATGAAGATGGTGGAGGAGCGGAAGGCTGATAGGTGTGCTAACGTAGAAAGAGAAGTCTTTGATTCCTCAGGGTAAGAAAGTGAAGTGTCTGATTCGTAAGAAAGGTCAATCCCTGTAAAGGAAGGAAAAAGCCACTCACCGAAAGGTAATTCAAGTGTTCCTCACCCGGGCTATCTCGACCAGGAAAGGGTATTGGTAAGGGTATGGCCAGGAAACATCCTTATAGCTATGACGGAGAAATGGAAGTGAGTAGCGGCCTTCCTTCCCATACTAGAAGAAAGTCGAGTCAAGCAGATGAGTAAGGACGAGGGCTTGCTGTAAAAGAGTTTGTTGATCTAGGTGGGTATAAAGCGCCTGCTATCACTTCTGTTGTTGTAAGAAAGATAGAAGGACTTTCAAGGGCCGAACCCTCGTACGGACACGGGTCGGTAGATCTTCCTTAACCTTTTGATGGTTTTACACGACGGATGTATCGAGGTCAGAAAAGAAGAAGCGGATAGGTACCTGGGACTTCTACCTTCCAAGGACAGTGGTATTCAGACGCCAATATGAGTTTCCCGATCCAAGGATCAATCAGTCAACCGGCAAACAAGCGGAAGATAGTCAGAGGGCGGCAGATGATTAGCGGAGTGGGCTGTAGGACTTGCTTCGATATCCTTCTCTGAGTGGTAATTGAAGAAGTCGGGTTCCTAACCAACGTTGAAGGAAGATCCCTGACAACTCAAATAGGGCAGTAAGGATAAGAGAGAGTCTTCTTCGATGCAACTTCATAGGTTCGGATACTGCTTTTGAGTTACCTCTGGATGCGCTTGTTCAACTCGTTTAGCTGATTGAGCAGAGTAAGGGGGAATGGGATAGGAGCCCCGGGCACCCAAACAAGAGAGAGATCTCGTCCTGCTATTGAGAGAAAGTAACTTATTTGCCCTCGAGGGGCTACTTCGGTTGCTATGCGGTATCTCGCTCCATCTGCCCTCTTGACTTATGCTTGATCTCTTGCCGATTCCTTCCTGTCTGGGGTCGTCCAAATGATACGATCCGCTTCTCGCTTGCTAGAAGTAAGGACCATAGTATCGCTAGAGAGACCAAAGTCAAGAGATTCCGTAGACTCGAACTCTTATGCTGCTGTTTGCTCGCTCTTTCTTTAGCATTAGTTAGCATTACCCGCCCTTCCTGACGGAGCTCTCCGACCCTTCTCTCTGCAGGAAGAATCATTCATCCAAAGCACAAAAAAGTGTGTGTGCTAGAATAGTGAGAGGACCATTCGTTGAGCTGCTAATCTTCTAAATCGGATGCCTGTGCTGTATCCTCAACCGATGACTAGGCAAGCAGACAGTCTTCCCTCGAATGCTCCTTTTTATTACTTTTTCCGGTATAGCGGACTACCTTTTTCAATTCTTAAGTGCTCCTTATAAAAAGAGGTCGACTACTTTCCTGGGGCAGCTTTTTTCAACTTTGATCTGCTTCTACGGGCTAAAAGGGGCCTACTTTTGCCGCTAGGGGAGATAAACTTTTTTATTTTTATCTGCTTTTATGGCCTAAAGTTGATGACTTTTCGCTGGAGATGCGAGACTATTTTATTCTTCATTTTCTGCTTTGACTGCTCCACAAGGGTTGCGTTGGATTGCTTCGCTAGGAGTCAACCCAGGAGATGAGAGAAAAGCAGAGAGCCCACCTAACTGCACCGGGATTGGCTAATCAGTGTACCCCTTATCAGATGCTTCTGAGCTGCGTTTAATCGATGTGAGCACACTGCTGACTGGGTTCTCATCTAACAAAGGAACTCAACTCCAGACTCTGAAAGGTCAGAGGGGTCATAGATGACACATAAATAGGAGATCTAGCATCCGTGGCATCCATCCGAACTACTCCTAAAAGTAGGCATTGTCCAGTAGTGCCTTAGGCTTTTCAGTTGCTTAGTCGTTTCGAGGGCGGGTAAGGTGATAGGACTTGCTTCGTCTGGCTTCTTCATAGGAGTCAGGCTTCTCAAGATCAACAGACTCAATGCCAGCCAAGGAAGGAGTAGGAAAAGATGACCGAAAGAAACAGAAGCCTAGGATATGAAGTTATCATCTAAATACCTCGCTGGAGGTTTTTCTTCTGACTCTATCTCTTGCCAGCTCATATCCTTCCAAATTCTAAGTCTCTTGACTTTCTGTGTGTTTTCCTGAAGTGAGTTCTCTTCTTCTTCAGAGCTACTTTCACTCTCTGATGAGCTTGATTCAGAGTCATTAGCTGCTGGCTCAGCTCCTCCTTGAGCTAAACCTCCTGGTGTAGGACCTTGAATAAGACTCGGACTGAAATCTCTTACTCTTTTTCTTCTCCTTTTCCTTCAGATAGTTCCGCTACTATAGCCTTTGTGGGAAGAGCAGCACTTATATTGCTTGGATTATCTGGAAGGGAAGGTAGCGAAGCGAGGGAAGAGCATAGATTGCTTATCTGGTAGGGAAGGGCCCCGGCAAGACTACGATAAGGTCTCCTCAGGTAGGGATGGTGGTAGTGTGCCTGAGAGATCAGTCTGTTCTACTTTCCTAGGGATGGTATATACTACTGATAGTATGGAGCTGAGTGAAAGTGCCATATCAGCTCTCTTCGCATCAACGACATCCATCTTAACCATATATGCATCGGGTTCGATTCCCTGATCAGATGGTTTGTGATGGGAAGCCTGTTGTTAGTACCCTTAGCCCTGGAGAGAGGGTAGCTCCTCAAAGATAGGTATTATTTCTTATTCTTTATATTTATTTCACATTTCACTGAAATCCGAGTCGGGAGGGGAAAGCTGCTTTTTCTAGCCCCAGCGGACAGGATTAGAATCAGTTCGGCGTTCCGGGAAGTCGGTTCGTAAGAAGTCCTTACTAAACTTAATAAAGGCTTTTAACAAGCTTAGTAGTTGGGAAAGACAGAAGGAACTATTCTTTTCCATCCAATGACTCGGAGAATTGCCGAGTTGGAAGATCCCTCCTTACTAAAGATAGAGTACCAAGGAGAAGGCAATCCAACCTTTGAACACAGTCCTTCGGACCTCCTGCTTTGTTGTCCCGCTTTAGTAAGTGAAGGTCAAGTAGTTCCAGTGAGCAGTTCAGTAAGGAAAGTAGTCGTAGAAACAAAACCGTTTTAGGGGAGTCGAAAGAGGGTTCCCAAACAAAAGGAAAAGATCTGTTGACGTCAGCTATGTGATCACTCAACGATCAGTGCTACAGCTCAGCCTGACCTGAGATCGATAAACTTATTCACTAGCGGTGGAGAGTTGTCTCGTTGGAACGGTGGATTTGACATCGAAGTCTTCATCCTGGATGAGAAAATAAGAGTTCTTCCAATCCAATCAAAACCAAAGAAATGCAACATGAGAAAGAGCTTTTTACGTTACGCTTCAATAGAATGAACGAAGTAAGGGGTTCCTCCGCTTCGCCATGCAATCCCAGGAATCAGACTGGAAGCTACCAACTGATCCCACCATGCCTAGGAATTCCCATCGAACGGAGAGATAGATTCAACAGAGGGGTTCTTCCAGCTTCGCTGAAGAAGCTAGGTTCCTCCGCCCCATGGTTGATCGAAGGTCCTATGCCACTGAAACTCAAATCTATCTGACCTTCAATCCATCTTTGTCCCGCTCCATCTCATTTAATTAATCCACTTGGCCCGAAACAAACAAGCAAATATCCAAGTCCGGTTCGGAAGGCGTTCCTCGGGCCAGTCAATGCATTCGTACCAGGAGGTAATGACCAGAAGTAGCTCTATTCGAGGTCCCATCGTTCTCCCTCCGCCTCCGCCCCCAAGGCAGTAAGCCATCTCCTGGAATCAAATACCCGTCCACTCCATCTTCTCTTGGGAAGCCCCAACAACGAGATAAGCAACTGACGAGGAACGCCTTCAAGCTTTGAGTGGACCGGGTAGCGTTAATCAGAGTGAATGAAAGGTCAAGGGAACAAGCAACGGATTGAACAACGTTAGCGAAAGCCGTTGCGCTAACGCGCATCCGTTTTCTTGCTCGTCTTCCTTGATCTTTGAATATGGAAGGAAGGCTAGAATCTTCTTTCCGCTTTCAAATCTTCTGATTTCGATGAGAATCAAAAAGATCAAAGCCTGCAGGGTCAGAATAATGGAATTAGACTAGTTAAGTTCAGTTAGCAATTCAATCAGCCTTAGCTAATAAAGCGAATATCCTTCCGCTTCAACCCAATCTTACTCGAAGAACTAGTTATGTTTGCCGGAAGTACGGTCAGTGTGAGGGGTGGCACTGTACCTGTGCTTTTCAGTATTCAATAAGCCAGGAAGGAAGTGTGCATTCAGCTGTGCTTCTAAGTCAGCTTGGCTTGTGGTTGTGGATCGAACTATGACTCCAAATAGACTCGGGGTTGGGAAAGGCCGTTGATATTCGTAGATCGTGAGTTCATTCCCTTGCTTTTGGGCGATGATTCGATTCTTCTGGGCTTGCTTGTGGCCACTTAAGAAAGAGTTCTGCCTTCTAGCCAAGCCTTTGAGTTTGAGACCAAGTAAAGCTTCCCGGCAGTCAACCAAGAAAGACTCTTTCTCCCCTACTGAAGAAATGGAAGTCAGATCTTTTTCCATACCATAACGTATATAGAATCGATTTTCTTTTCTGATCGCTAGCCTGCCGGGCCGCCCCCGCGATCAAACTATCAATCTCATTAAGAGAAGAAATCTCTATGCCCCCTTTTTCTTGGTTTTCTCCCATGCTTTTCATTGGTCAACAATCAAACCAACCACTAATTCTTCCTTCACTACTAATACAGGAAGAAGTCTTGTCTTCTTCTGTTCGGAATCCATTTTTATCAAAAGAAAGACTCAAAAATAATATAAATAATAATATATAGAATATAGAAAGAATTGCTTAAATAACTCAGCGATCTAAAATCATAGTCACGATCTACTAAAAGTCAAGTTGAGCACCCGGACCAGAGGTGGCCGAGAATCTTATGTCAAAAGGACTAACGACGATGAAAGAGGAGAAGGAGGAGTAGGAGGAGTCAGACGGAATCAAATGATTACGAGATAGACAATGAGACCAGGGAGAGCAAGAGCACTTAGACAATTCACTTTGAGTACAGGAAAGTCTGCTGGTAGGAATTCCTCAGGGCGTATTACGGTTTTTCACCAAGGGGGTGGCTCGAAGCGATTGCTGCGAAGAATTGATCTGAAACGAAGCACTTCCTCTATGGGCATTGTAGAGAGTATAGAATATGACCCTAATCGTTCTTCTCAGATCGCTCCAGTACGATGGATCAAGGGGGGCTGCCAGAAAAAAATGAACACGATCGAGGAGTTAGCTCCGCCGCGCAAGATCCTCGAACCTACCACGAACACCATCAGCGGCCTCTTTTCGTTCTCTTTCCTGCCCGGGAAGGTGGATCAAAGAAAGGTAGCTTGCTTCTCTCCTGGACTGATGGCCGCTTATGTAGTGGTCGGCCTTCCTACCGGAATGCCTCCTTTGTCTTCGTATAAGAGCGCCTTTGCTAGTAAGGGCGCAGGAAGCACAAAAACTTTAGTGAAGGACGTCTTCTTCTCTGCCTTCTCCTCTCCAAAGGCCAAGAGAGAGACTGCATCCCTTGCCTTCGCTAGCTCTTTTGGTTTCCCAAGGATAGCGGTAGCTGGGGTTCCTACCGCTTTCTTCGCTCCGCGAATGAGACAGAAAGTGAGAGGAAAAAGCACGTTCTCTCTTTGCGAGGTCCGAAAGTGGAGAACGCATAGCATTCTCTGGGCACATAGGATCAAAGGTAAAGCAGGGCTTTCTTGGCAGAGTTTTAGGCGGCAAGATACTTTAGGGCTTGTTGGAGCTGCTGGGCATAACAAATCGAAGCCGAAGACGGATCAAGGTAGCTTGCCTGCCAAGCCGATAGGCGAAACGGCGAAGCAACTCAAAGCTCTCCGGGGTTTGAGGGCGAAGGATGGAGCGTGCAAAGTCGATCGTGCACCTGTCGTGTGACCCGTTGGTCCTAAGCAATGTCTTGCGCGAAGCGACCCACCTAGAAAGAGCTCTCCTTTATCTGGGGGCACTAATAAAATGAAACTTCGATCAGATGCGGGTATCAAATCCCGCCGCTGAGATGTCCAGCGGATTCCTGGGCTTTGATGAAAGGCCGGCCACCTTTTTTTACGGAGAGCAAAAGGCCCGGGGCATAGCAGGATGAACCAATGTGAATGAGTGTAAGCTTCGTTGCCCGAACACGATTGGTGCTGACCACACTAGGTGCTACCGCGGTAGCAAGAGAGGCCAGGCAATGACAATTGAGAGGTTGTCACTGAACATTTCTAGTCACACGGGAAGAGAGGTCCAATGGCAAGGCCATACGCCCGTTTGGCTCCTCGCGGAGTATAGCTCACATCCAAATATCATATCTGATTGGGGAACGGGGCAACACCCATGAAGCTCCGGCGGAAAGGGAAGGCCTGCCAGGCCGTATGCCCATGGGTGCAGGATTCTTCGAAAAAGCGCGGGCTGACTCGGAGACCTGGGACCTTGGCTTAGCAACGAATGAATATTTCTCCTCGAGCTTTCTCTGCCAGCGGCTTATGTAGTGATCGGCCAGCTCGCTAAGCTTCGCTTCGGAGGAACCTAGCTTCTTCAGCGAAGCTGGAGGAACGGAGTTGGCTTCTCCCGTTGGTCAAGCAGGCTTCGCTCCTTGACTTTATTTAATAAGGGAAGGGGAAAGTCTTTACTTAGTAGTCGGCATTATAGAAGCGGTTTGTCGAGTCTACGAAGCTTTCCTTCTT